CATTAAATCAGACAGAATAATGGAAGTATCATTCACATCTTATTATGTATGTGAGAAATCACAAAATTATTAAATAATATAATAATATAGCGATTAAAAATGGGATAGGGGTTCTTTAAAATTCTAAAAAATGAACAATACTTATTTCGTATGAGCCAAGCTAATAAAATAAATAGGATGAACTACAAAAATTATTTCTCATGAACTATGTAACGTGCACATCAACATCAACAATTATATGGCCACGAAAAAGAAATAGTAACATCAAGGGAGATGAAGAAAACGGAAATCTCAAAAAAACACAAAGAAATGGGCTAGATTCTATTTGTGTAATCCATCTAAGATGAATTTTTAATATTCCCACCCCTGAACTCTCTTAGACTAAACTTTTAGGTCTTTCAACCAACTAATTAAACCATTCGAATATTATCGAAATAGAAACATTTTTTTGTAGCGCAGAAAAAAGGTAAACAAAATAAAATAAATAAAGAATTCATTATATATATCAGCGAATATGCCTAAAAAAATGCATCTATTCTTTAATCATCTAGGAAAAATATATCTACAGATACCTAAATAGATACTCATACAAATGAATCATGTGCCAGGAACCAGATTTGAACTGGTGACACGAGGATTTTCAGTCCTCTGCTCTACCAACTGAGCTATCCCGACCATTCTTGACGCATAAGACTCATTTTTATTTTAAAAGATTACTGGAGTATATGTCAATGAATCTCTATCAACTAACTAAAAAAAAGACGAAAAATAAAAATTTGTAAGTTAGTTTCAGTAGTAGTAATTATTTTGTATTGTTAATCACACATATGGGAATTCCTTGCTCAAAAATAAGATATTAATTTCTACGTTTATCATTAAAAAAAATGATATGTGTTTCACATATATATTTCAAAACTTGTGACTTGTAATTATGATAAGAAAATTTTGAAAATAAAAAGAAAAATTCCAATTTAGTTGTCAAAGAATAAACTGAATATAAACTGAATAGAATACATAAATAACGACTTAAAGATAGAGAGGATATAGGAAAAAAATTAGAACCTCAAACAGGCCTTTTGGGGATAGAGGGACTTGAACCCTCACGATTTCTTAAGTCGACGGATTTTCCTCTTACTATAAATTTCATTGTTGTCGGTATTGACATGTAGAATAGGACTCTATCTTTATTCTCGTCTGATTGATCAGTTCTTCAAGGGATCTATCAGATTATGATGGAGTGAATAATTTGATCAATGAACATTCCATCTTTTCTTCAACTTGGAATTGATTTGATTCACATCTTTCATTTGTGAATATTTTTATCACAAATGGATCTTCATTAATCAACTGAAATAGTATTTCAGTATATATATGTTTATCTTTGATCCATTCCTGGAATTTTGATGGAAGGATTCTTTTCCTAATACAAAAAGGAAAAATCGTCAACTCCGTTTGTTAGAACAGCTTCCATTGAGTCTCTGCACCTATCCCTTTTTTATTATCACTTTCTGAACTTTTCTTTGTTTTCGGAAAACGGGATTTGGCTCAGGATTGCCCATTGTGAATTCCAGGGTTTCTCTGAATTTGAAAGTTCTCACTTGGTAAGTTTCCATACCAAGACTCAATCCAATTAAGTCCGTAGCGTCTACCAATTTCGCCATATCCCCCTCTTTTTTTTTTATTTGATATTTTTTTTTTATTCGAATCTCATTATAATGCTTTTTTCATTTCTATTATGAGAATTATGTGGGAACTTTTGAATTCATTAAATATAGATTTTTATATTGAAAAATGTTTTCTCCTATTTTATTGATTTTCTTTCATCTATACTCGATACTATTATTTGCTTGAATTAGAAATGATTCTATTATCTATATATTCACAATTCAATATACACAGATATATACCACATATCTATTTATATTCTATGCCCCTACTTCTATTATTTTTTCATGCAATTTGGAATACTCGAATGGTCGATTCTTTTTTTTCATCTTAGTTTTTTATCTTTCCGAATGAAAACATGGGAATCTTTTAGTATGATCTGAGTGGGGCTTTTCTCTTTCTTTCATTTTTTTCTTTTTTCCTTAAAGAAAGCAAACAGATACAGACTTTCTATAACAAAAACTAAAAAAATGAAAATTTTCATTTTTTTAGTTTTTGTTGAAATAAACAATTCTTTTATTCATATAGATATAGAATTGATAGAACTAAAACGAATCTAATGGCTATAAATAACCATTCTTTTAATGTAGAATTAGACATTCATTCAGAAATATGAAATTCCTAATTATTTACTTAAATTTACTTTGAAATAAAAATATTTTTGAAATAATCAAATATATATATATATATTATATATTTATTTGATAAATAGATCGAAATAAATTATAGTAATATTAATTATTAATCCCTCTATTGCACTTTTTGTTATGTACTAAAATATCAAATAAATAATAGAAATAAGAAATATTGGATAAGATCCCATTTATTTTCTTTG